CAAGAGGATTAGCTGCCAAAGGTATCTATCCCGCAGTAGATCCTTTAGATTCAACATCAACTATGCTCCAACCACGAATCGTGGGGGAAGAACATTACGAAACTGCACAACGAGTAAAGCAAACTTTACAACGTTATAAAGAACTTCAGGACATTATAGCTATCCTTGGGTTGGACGAATTATCCGAAGAAGATCGCTTGATCGTAGCACGAGCACGAAAAATTGAGCGTTTCCTATCACAACCCTTTTTTGTCGCAGAAGTTTTTACCGGTTCCCCGGGTAAATATGTTGGTTTAGCCGAAACAATTAGAGGGTTTAAATTGATCCTTTCCGGCGAATTAGATGGTCTTCCTGAACAAGCCTTTTATTTGGTAGGTAACATTGATGAAGCTACTGCGAAGGCTACGAATTTAGAAATGGAGAGTAAATTGAAGAAATGAGCTTAAATCTTTGTGTACTAACCCCTAATCGAATTGTTTGGGATTCAGAAGTGCAAGAAATCATTTTATCGACGAATAGTGGGCAAATTGGCGTATTACCAAACCACGCCCCTATTGCCACAGCTGTGGATATAGGTATATTAAGAATACGCCTTAACGATGAATGGTTAACGATGGCTCTGCTGGGCGGTTTTGCTAGAATAGGCAATAATGAGATTATTATTTTAGTAAATGACGCGGAAAAGGGTAGTGACATTGATCCACAAGAAGCTCAAGAAACTCTTGAACTCGCGGAAGCTAACTTAAGGAAAGCAGAAGGCAAGAGACAAACAATTGAGGGAACCCTAGCTGTCCGACGGGCTAGGACCCGAGTCGAGGCTATCAATGCGGGTTTACAACCAGTCAGTGTGTACAAATAATCACAGGAACTTCTATCTAAACGGAACCTATGGCTATCGATGCTTTTTTTTATTCTTCTTTTTCTTATTCCGCCCATTGATTAAAAGAATGAATAGAAAAGAATTCAAAAAATAAAAGAAGATAGTCTAAATTAATAAAAAACACTTATTAGATACCAAAACTCGGGTATCTAATAAGATCTACCTACTATTGGATTTGAACCAATGACTCCCGCCGTATGAAAGCAATACTCTAACCACTGAGTTAAGTAGGTGTCTTTTATGATCACAACGAAAACCAAACGCAAAGGAACTCATCTTACTCGTAGTACAGCGAGTAATGATCAATTCGATATTACTACGTAGCATACCAATCAACCAGAGGGATATGTGTTGAATCATGGACTATTCATCTTGACAAGAAATTATCTACATGCATAATATTCTATGTATCACAAACACAAGAACACAAGGGCTATAGCTCAGTTAGGTAGAGCACCTCGTTTACACGTGCGCCAATGTTTTCCAAAGAAAGGGGTCCATCACATGATGGAATTCAAAAGATTGCTCTTATTGCGCAATCATCGATGTCTTACTCCATAACGTTTCGAGAACAAAACAAGAGAACAATCGCCTGACAAAAGATTCTTCGTTCGCTTCGGTGTCCCCTTTGTTTCAGTTAAGCACCAAATAGAACGCATCTTTGATTTTAGATATTGATAAGGTGAATACCCCAGTCTATTCAATGCTTGGTATAATGAGTAGAAGGCCCTCAACAAATTCTCTTTTCTCCCTATTAACTTTAAGGTGTATGAGGTTTGATATTTGCTTTCTTAAGCGGGGGGGGATAGAGACTCCATTTAACTTAGGTTGTTCTCCGCAAGAAGCAGACCTACGTCAAGAAGCCCCTCTTTGAAACACTTTGGTATTGCCCGTGAGGTAAAATCAAAATAATGAATCCGGGCAGATGGAGCCATTTCTTTATTTGATTTGCAAAAAAAAAAGATGGCAGACTGACTTATAGTTATTTCAGTCAAGGAAAGAGCCCAATGCAAAAAAAGCATGTTGGGTCTTTGAAACAGTTCGAATCATTTTGATAATGATCAGTTTGATCTGTTTTACCGAGAAGGTCTACGGTTCGAATCCGTATAGCCCTAATACTAATAGATATCATATCGAACTAATCCATTCAAACTCAAAAATCGCCTATTCTATTCTTTAGAATTGAATTGGATTAATAATTGAATCCAATTAGCATGCATATATATACTTTATATATTGTATATAAAATTCTATATATACAATAAGAATCGAATGTGGAAAGAATACGATTCTATTAGTAATAGTATTAGACTCTACTAGTAATATAATCAATTACTATATTATTTTGGATTTAGTAATCAAATCCTTTTTACTTTTAAGCTAAAAAATCGAATTTGAATCAAAAAAATGGAAATCGATTTCCAATCGAATATAAATTCGAATATTAATTCAATTTGTTACTGGAATTCCATTTTATTTGAATTCCTTTTTTCAAAACGAAAAACCGAAAGACAGAGAAAGTTTTCTTTAGTTTTCATTTGTAGAATTTTTATAAAAACTCAGAACAGTAGCGTTTTTTACCTCCTATCTAGATATAGATATCTATTGAACTACAATAGA